ATCAATGAAGTGAACAGCCCAACCTCTTTGTTTGAAGCTTTGTTTCACCTAATTCGGAAAGAGAACAATAGACTTGCAACTATAGTATAAGAAAAAGCTTCTCTTTGATAGCGGTCATAGGGGAGTTCAGAAAGGGTCTGATCGTAGATAGAGACTGAAACCTGTGCGGGGGTAGGGGCGGATGTAGCCAAGTGGATCAAGGCAGTGGATTGTGAATCCACCACGCGCGGGTTCAATCCCCGTCGTTCGCCCATCAATAAATGGACCATTTATTACGGAGACAGAAGACAAACCTAGAAAGCTTTTTTTCTGCAAGTCATCTCGAGGCTTCAAACGCATCCAAGCAATTGGTATCCGATTGAAGCATAGAAATAGATTCGCGTCGCCTACTTGCTGAAAGCACAAATGAAATGGCCGATCCTGAATTCTATGAAGTTTTTAAGACCTTTTTGAGTTCATAATGAATGAAATGAACCCCCGGATGAGGAGCAAATCTCCCCTCCCTTTTACTAAATCATGGGGAGCCCCTAGTAGTTTACCGGACAAATTGAGTTGTCGTGGAGAAGGGGACTCATTGTACTGAAAAAGCTATTGCTAGTGCTGTACTGACTTATTCTATACCGGTCTTAGTGGACTAACAGAGTGAGCTGGAAAGGGGCTTTTCCGTCTTTCCGGGGAAATCTAATCAAGAGAGCTAGCTTCGGTCTCACGTAGCTCACCTAAGAAAGGACGGAGCTGTCGAGTGAGGATTGGCCGAGGGGAGGTCATGATGTACCTGGGTACAAATCCACCAATAAAAAAAAGACAAGTAGAAGCCAATGAAAGAGGAGTAGGCAGGGCTAAATAGTGCCAGTAGGGTACGTAAACGAGGACAGATCACATGGTTTTGTACTGGTCAGCTTTGAGCTGTCGAGTAAGGAGTGCTCTATCTCTTAAGAAAGGGGCTTTGGAAACCTGACTTATTAGACGAGAAAGGGCAGTACTCTCTGATGTGCGTTCTATTATTGCCTCCTATTCCTCTATTATTGCCTCCTATTCCTCTATTTCCTCTATTATTGCCTCCTATTCCTGAGGGAGTGATCGGAATTAAGCCGCGTGGCGATACCCGAAAAAAACAAAGGACTATTTTATTCCCTTTTTGGGCAGGGCCTTTCGTACTCCAATCCGTACGAAGAGAATTATTCAGCACACTAAAATCGAGTGGATCTGCTTACATATTCATGAAAAGCCGGGGTTGCAACATGTTATGAAACTAAGACAACAATTATTACTAATAATAAGAAAGAGTTAAGCGCCTCCAAGGCCTATAAATAGAAGCTTCTTTCAGTCTATATTTTCAAAGAGAGAGGTAGAAGTCAGAAAGAAAGACTTTCAGTAAGACTTAATGGATATCATTGCCGGAAGACTCGCAACAATTCAGACTGAAATCCGTCAAGTGGAACAGCGGAAGCTCCAATGTGAGCAAATGCTTGGTCTGTTCTGGGAGCATCCGCCTGCTCTCGATCCTGAGGACGTAGGCAGAAGGATGCAATTTTTACGGGACCGAATTCGAAGTCTCGAAAACCAAAAGAGGGCCCTCCTCGAGGAAGAAAAAGACTTAATTGTTCGGGCCGCCACCCTCGGTGCCGGGGGAGACTAGAATAGAAGAGTCCGCCGACTCTTTCTAGAAGATTGAAATAAGTGTCTGTAAACGCAAAGTATTGTGTTTTAATGCATGGCTTTATCTTTCTTTGTTTGGTGGAGATCTACTCCTATGCTTACTGGAGATAGACTCCTATGCTAAGTGTCTTTGTTGTGTTTGTGCTAAGTGTCTTTGTTGTGTTTGGCAGAATTTTCTGTTCACAGCACTTTTCATTGTTATCTTTAATGTTGTTCTATGTCTTTTGTTAACTTAATATGTTGTTAGTTCACTTTGTAATGTTGTGTTGAGTTGTGTGTTTGTTGTCCTTTCTAGTCTAGTGCAATCTATAACCATAAAAGCCTTTAGATCAACTAATAGCGAAAGAAGGAAACGATTTACCCTCTCCCTAGTAACTTACGTCAACAAACTCATGAAAAAAAAATGAAAAAGCGGCCCGCTGAATTAGGACCTTGGATTATTCTGATTGGATCTCTAACCGTCCCCGTACCGAAAAAGGATGGGAAGGACTTTTCTTTTAGAAAGCTAAACTAAATAAAGCCTGTCCCAAGGACGATTTCCCACTCCCAAATTGAGATGTCGGGGTACAAAACGCTGTCATTTATGGACGGTTTATCAGGATACAACCAAAGACGGTTGGCCGAGAAAGACCAAAAGAAGACTTCCTTCATCACGGGGCGGGAAACCTTCTGTGCAAAGGTCATGCCATTTGGCTCGGCCTAAAGAATGCCGGAGCAACCTACCAGAGGGCTATGACGGCCATCTTCCATGAGATGATGTATAGACTATGTGGATGACATAGTAGTCAAATCCAAGACAAGGGTCAATCACATAGAAGTCCCCCCGATTAGTCTTCGAGAGGCTTCAAAAATAAAAGAACACGGAGCGGTAAAATCAAACTCATGGGTTGGTTAAGCTGAGTGAACTGCCTAGGCGGTTGACTAGGCCTTTGCCTTGGCATATAGCCATGTTGGCCTTGATTTGGTGGAGACGGGCGAACCCGCTGAGACTGTGGTAAGGTTGCCTGAGGTGGTGGAGCAAAAGATACCTGCATACCTTGAGTTGATTGGGGAAGAGCTGGTTGTTGCAACATTGGTACGTAGGATTCCGAGAAGAAAGAGGCGGGCGCATCGAAGTTAGAGAAAGGGCTCTCACAGACCCCTTCATCCAATAAAAAGATATGGGATATGGCAGTCTATTGTCCTTCCAAGCTAAAATAACGAGTTCTTATTGCAGCAGGATTGTAGCGGTTGGCTTTCATGCAGGTAGCCGTAGCTTGAAGACGAGGGGCGGTGTGGTGTAAGGGTTATGGCGAGTCAAGCAATGATCGGAGAGGGAAGCTTATAGGCTAGCTAGGTTTTCTTTTTCACTGGCTTATGGTCTAAGGGTACCCTTTCCGCCTAACCATTGTTTAGAAAGTAAAAACAAGAATTCTGAAATTGTTTAGACTACACTTTGCTCTTCGACTTCACTTTGTCTTCGTTTAGTCCAGTTCAAAGTTTAGTGCAGCCATAGGACAATGGCATTTTCTGATCTACCTTTAGCTAAGAAAATGAAAACTTTTACAAAAGCCCGTATTTCGCGACTGTAACAAATGCTTATCCGGTGCAAATCATTTATCCTACGCACGACGTCAACAAAACGAGGCATGAGAACCAAAGCGCAGGCAGGGAGAGCCGGGGCAACTACTAATTATTAACCGTTCTTTCAGTTGGGACTTTCAAGCAAGCCTTGCGAAGGCAGCCCCCTTTCTCGCGCATCAAAGACTTCATTTCCCGCAAGTGACCAACCGAAGCCATGCAATTTCTTATATTATAAAATTTCTTATATTATAAAAGGAGTGCTATAATGTCTTTTCAATTGTAGGGGCGCGTTAGCGCTAATATAAAGCAAAGGGCTTTTTCAGCTGGATCCAGAACGAATAGGAGATATATCAGTACGCCATCCACGGGACACCTTTCGTAGTGAGGGAAGTCCTCTGTTTTTAGGTTGACGAGCTACTTTAGTTTCGTTTCCGAAAAAAGCATAAAGCCCGGTATTTTCGTAAACGTAAAAGAGGGACGAGTGACAAGGGACTTGAGTGACTCACCCTAATCTATAAGCGGGAGCAGGTATCGAGTGTTGTGAGGGCTTTGATTTGCGCGTTAAGGGAAGTTTCTGTTATAGCACTAGGAATCGGTGCCGTTAGTCTAAGCTAAAACAGAGGGCTTTGGAATCCATTCCGTATTCCGTACGCTAGGAAGTCGATCTGAACTGTAATTATATCGCTTGAACCGAAGAGAGCGATGCGAACAGTTCAGGAGGCCGCAGATCAAACCCTTAGTTCAGTGCCGGGTTTCATAAGTACTCTCGGTCAATCATATCATTCTCCAGACGGGATGGGGTGTAGGCACGTTTATTGGAGCAGTTGGGAAGAACACCGGCCTCTTTCTTTTTTCAATCGTTAGAAAAAGGAGCTTGGTCAGCCATGTTCCCTACGTACCCTCTCGTTATTCCCATGATTCCCCGTTGCACCTATTCTCCGCAACCGTCGGTTCAGATCTATCTCGGGTACGGTCACTGCACTCCACTCGTTCCCTTTCATTCAAAGGAATTCCTTTCTTGGCTATGAAAAGCATCTGTGCTAGTGCTGTACTGACTTACGAACAAGCAGTCCAAGGCCTTACCTGGCGAACAGCCTTCCTTACCGAAGAATAAGCAGCTATTTGATCCACTATAGTTCGAAAGGTCTTTCAGTGCCCGAGTTCAGTGACGGCAACAACTCACTAGTCGAAAAAGACGCAGCTAGTCTTGGTATCAAGGCATCTTTCCTTTGCTGAAGAAGGAATAGCCAACTCCAGGTAAATGCTTTTCCCAGCTCAAAGGCGATGACTAGTAGATTCGGGGGTACCTATAAAGCGAACAAATGTTCCCACGGTCATGATTGTTGACTAAACAGCCCTTTCTCTGATTCCCCTTGCCGACTCTGAACTAACTCATGCTTGAATGTGAACAACCGATAGAAAGCAGCATTCTACTAATTGGATTACCTTCTTCCTTTTATAGTAGGAATTTCTCTCTCGAACCCTAGAACCGGCTAGGAACCCGAGAAAGGAGAATGTTCAAAGCTTTCAGCGGGCTAGTATAGTCGTCTTCTTGCTGTTGTTGAAGTTGTGATCAGCTTAGCAGTAAAGAGCTCTTGTTTAGCGAGAGTCGTATTCGGATTCTGCTTGAGCGGCCTTCTCTGAGTTACGGCAAAGGTATTTCGGTAAGCCTCGTCATCTAGTATGACCAAAGCATTAACCCTGTCTCTATCCGGGGGCATAGACTGGACTTAGTGAGGTGAGGTAGCTTAGGATGATGAAACCGTACCTTCTAACTTTCTTGCTGGCTTGACTTCTTGACTTAGAGCTTTCACGTGGCAATCGTTGATGGAAAAAAGAGTGAGAAAATCGAAAATCAAGAGGTAGTTGACAGAGGTAGAATCGGCATCTGTCTCGCCTGCAGGAAAGCTTGACTTGAGCAGATAGGACACTGCGCAATCAACAGACATACTCGCGAAGAAAGCACCTACCCAGGTGGTACAACACAGCCTCGATCCTCATAAGAAAGCACCGGAACAACACTGCCTCATCTCGTTCACTCACAGAAGACCTTGCCTAGCTCTACTATCTTTCGGAAGCCTTTAGCTTGTTCCTTCGCAGTGAATCTTGGGCTAGAGAGCTTTTCTTTCTTCTTTCCTTAACAGTCGAGCTATATCTCCCCTCTCATATTAACAGTCTGAAGCACTCCCATCTTGCTTCTTGAGCACTAGCCTATCACTGAGATCACTGCCTTCTTGTGTAAGAGACTAGACAGAACCAGTTATATACTAGAGAGCACCACCTTTATGGCTGAACTGAGATCACTGACCGGTAGCAGCTAACTCAATGGCAAGCAATCTTCCCGCACTCTCCGTATACAGGACTTAGAAGCATTAAGGTATACCGTTCAATAGCCTCTACTTAGAAGCATTAAGGGTAGCCCGTTCAATAGCCTCTCTCAGCACAGGACAACTTGACTCGATCACATAGTAGGTACCCTCTATTCTAAGCTAGGCAGTGTTTCTTCTATAGAGCAGGGATAGCTGGGTAGAAGGAATGTAAGGACTCTCCTCACTTACTAGTGAAAGTGATGTTCAAAGAGTGGATGAAGGAAGTAGGGTCAAGCTTAATTGGACTCATCCTCAATCTTCTGTCTAAGGGGCTAGTTATACGAGCCTAGCTGTCTAATCATCTCATAGCTAAAGAGGGCTCCAATTTGACATAGTTCAACTCGGAAGGATTGCTTTCTGCCGTCTCCTTCTCTCTCGTGCTATGGCTTTAGGCTCAGGGACAGCAGTCTTTCCCATCTCTCTCGTGCTTTAGGCTCTGGGACTGCAGTCTTTCCGGAAGGATCGCTTTCCCTTCTCTATTGCTTTGACCGAAGGATAGCTTTCCCTTCAGTCTTTCCCTTCTGCTTTGCCCTTCTCTCTTTAGCTATAGCTTTCGCTTTCCCTTCTCTATTGCTTTGACCTTGGTTGTAAGGATAGCTTTCCCATCTCTCTGTGCTCAAGTCATCAGCATCCTGAGCTATATCATCCTTAATTAGCTCTTTCTTTAGCTATAGCTTTAGCAAGATCTTTAGCTATTGAACTTTTCCCTTCTCTTTTTCTATTGCTTTCTTTCTCTTTAGCTTGTTTGATCTGTTGAGAATCTGGAGTAAAAGGATTCGAACCTTTGCATGCCGGTACCAAAAACCGATGCCTTACCACTTGGCTATACTCCATATGGCCTGGGGGAGAGGGGGAAGCGAAGAACGAGCCGTGCAAGGACGCGGGGATATAGCAAGTAAGCAGAAAGGTTCTCCCTTTAGGACCGACTACAACAAGCTCACGACTCTAATAGAAAGAAAGGGTAAGCTCTCTGCTCTATTTGCTTGCAATGCTATGCCTATCAAAGTTGGCGAACGCTTCTGTAACCTTAGACTCGTTACGCTGTTCGACTGAACTCGTTGGCTCCACGTCCACCGAAAGTAGGTAACCTTCTTCACCGTTGGTTCCCGTAACCAAACCTTTCTTATCTTTTTTTTTATTAGAATCCTAGACTAAAGAAGAAGGCTCCTGAATCAGCGCAGGGAAAAATCCGCAAGCAGGAGAACTGTACTAACCTGCCGCCGGTTACTTTATCAGGGCTCCGCAGGAGAAGAAAGAAGGTCTGGGTCCAATTTCTAATGAAGCGAAGGTCCCCCTTACTCCCTATTCTCTCTTAAAGCTTTATAAAGCTCTAAAGTTGGTTAAGAACTATTGACTGTAAACGATAGCAGTTACAGTCACTCAATGGATATGCTCGCCTTTGGAATGAAGATGGATGAACAGGCACTTGAGCCTGGAACTGATGAAATTCGGGGAAAACATGGAACCGGTCACTATACCGGGGGGGGGCGAGACATGACCGCGACTTAAGATTCAAGTACCGTTGAAAAGACTAAAGGAACGGGGGAATGACTACCTGTAATAAAGCACAGGCTAATACGAGCCGACCAGAAGAAGCAAGGCTTTAGATTACCAGATCCTGGACACAATGTTCCTAGAGATGGAGAGCCCCTGCCTTTTCTAGCCTCTCCTTCTTGCTTGCTTACCTAGCTCTTGTCTTAGTGACTCTTCCTCTTTTCTAGGTTTTTCTGAGTGTGAAAACGGTAGATTTTTCATTTGCCAATGAATTGGATCCGCCTCGATTCGATCAATAATGGGATTCTTGGCTAGAGAAAGGTTCTGTGACATGGACGCCCAGCCCAACTCGGTCGGTCGGTTGGCCCACCTAAGATATTCAAAAATGATCGATCGATTTGATCAAATTTGAAAAAGTCTTTCTCACTATTCAGAACAGTGGAGCTTTCGATCAAGATGTTCTCGCCTCCCCCGTTTGGGCTCTCGCTCGAATCGGAACCTTTATGGGTAGGCTTTCGACTCAATCTAATAGCCTACCTATCGGGCGCCAATACAATAAAAGAGAAAGTTTGCGCATGGGCCCATTATCTGATGCAGAACCGATGCGAGAGGGAGAATCAATATGGGAGAAGGGGGGATTGAGAGCTTTCAAGAACCAGTGGAAAGGAAAGACTTGTTCCCTGCATTCCTTTCTTTCCAAAGAGAGTCATTAGTGCTAGGGCATAAAAGCTTTGATTGAATGAACGCCACCTTGCTTGTATTGTTTTCAAACAAATCCAATGTTGGGCCAAGCGTTGCCAGCCGGTAATAGCCGAAGGCAAAAAAGGGGGAGATAGAGAAGAGGAGATTCAGAATAGTCACTCCACTCCATGGATAGTGCACACAGATTCTTCTTTCATTTGCAATTCCTTTCGGGTCGGAAACGTGGGCTGCTGGTGGGGCTGTGCCCCTTCTCCCTCTTCTTCCGCTTTACAACCGGAATAAGGAACCTTAGAATTCACCCCGATGAAAAAATGGGATTTGAGAGGCTAGCGAATCGGAATTGTATGGAATGTCCTACTCCTGCCCGAGCTTTCCGATCAACCAATCCCCTATTTCAGGGACATCTGTGTTAGGTAGGCCCAGGGATCACTGATTAGTCGAATGAGCCCATCCCTCTGGCCTATCATTTGTTGGTCGATCCGGCTGGCGGCTCCTGCGTCTGGGGCCCCTTTATACTAGTTTGCTGCTAGGAGTCCCTCTAGTCGAATCCATAATCCATAGAAGTCCCAATAGAAATTGACTGACATGGCTCTTCCATCGACGATCTACTGCTCCCTCTTAGTTGCAGATGCCCATGCTTTGATTCGAAAGCCCTAGCCAGTGATGAATCCCCAGGAAGAGAGGACTATTGAATTCCTCCTCCCTTCAGTCCAGTTTGAACCCGTCCCAGCAACGAACACCTTCCTACTGCAAGGCTTTGCTCTGCCCTTCCACTAGAATCCACTCCGGGTCGGAGGAGCAGCTAATCCAACTTCTTGAGATATTGAAGAACGAACATTTGCTTGAATTCCTTGCCTCACCCTGAGATGAGAGGGAAGGTCGATTTTACTCGAATCCTGGACCTGATCTTTAATCCTACACCGGTTAATGATGCGATGGGAGAAGTTTTTCTTTTGTCATTTTTCATCAATGCTGGCCCAGTCGAGGTTCGTCCATGCCCAATCCCAATGGACAAACCTTAGCCCCTAGCTCTATAATCCACCCTACCCAGTCCCTGAAAGCCCTCCCGGGGCCTAGCCCTCTTTCTTCGAGTCTTAAGCGGCTTTCATCGTTGACGAACACCTGCGCTAATAAGACAAAGAGGGAGTCTATGCCTTGAATGAATCAGTAAAGTAACAACGGATTAGTGGAATGAGGGATCAAGAGACAGATAGGGGGAGAATGGCAATCATTGGTGGACCTTCCCTTGAACGAGTCACGGAGCTCTCAACGGAGTGGTTTAGGTTCTGGAATTCCATCTCTAGTTGGGGCTTTCGGTTCGAAGGTTATAAAATGTGGTGCGGGTTCATCTCTCTCGACCAGTTCAGCTTCAAGGGAGGGTGATCGAGGGGACCCAGACTTTAGATCTCTTCTCTATGGCGGGAGGTCTCTTTCGTATCAAGAGTGTTTTGGGGAGGCCAGGGAAGACGGATTGGATCGAGAGGCGATGCTTATACCTCTTCTTTATCGATAGGATTCCCATCATTTGCAGTCTCCGGCGAAGGAGATAAGGGCGAGGGACCGAACATGTTCTATCCTCAACCTCCATCCGTCATTAGTAATCTCAATTCGCTTTTCCTATTCACTAGTACAATGCGCGCTACAACTAGCAGCCCCTTACTAGTAAGGGAAAAGGCTAGCGCGCAAGGGCTGATGAAAAGCCAGCAACTTGTTAGGACTAGGTTTTGGCTTGCCCCTTTCTTCTTATTAGGAAGGTAGGTTTGGAACCCTATACAAGGGGCTGCTTGCTGCTCACCCCTATCTCTAAAGGGGCGCACACTCGTTACCACTAAACGACGAAGCCGGGAGCGGAAGGAGGGACTTGAACCCTCAACCTCAGCCTTGGCAAGGCTATGCTCTACCAATTAAGCTATTTCCGCCAGCTACGGTAGTGGCGAAGCACTACTGAGCAATTCACGTATCACTTGATACGGACGACTTCTGTTTTTCCGCCGGACCACAGTCTTGACCTCCGATCGAGCTACGAACACGAGTAGGTAGGCGGCTAGGGGGGCGGCAGGGCTGCGCCTTTTCAATCAATCTCCGGCCGCTCCGCTATTGGTGCGAGCTGTAAGGAGTCTTGATCTCGAGTCAAGCTGGGGCGTCATCTGTCTTTTAAGTTCAGTCATTTCCTAAGACGGCTCCTCTTATTCTTTCTACGATAATCCAAACTGCAGCTCCACGAGTCTGCTCGGAACCAGTTGATTCCTGAGCCATTCGTTCTCTTTCACAGTCGAGCTATTTCATTCCTCTCGGTTGGCCTTTGCCATCCACTAGAGCAAGTAAGAGAACCTAGAGTGAATGAACTTAAAGAACCGCATGACCGGATTGTACACCGGCTATGTATATGGATGTGCATAAAGAAGGGACGGGGCCGGGGAAGAGAGAGGGAAGAAGCTGCAGCGGCACCTCACGAACTTCTTACTGGAGCAGTACTATAGGCATTTTTGAGTGTTTGGATGCACGTCTTTTGTTCATATTCCTGCGCAGTTAAGAGAGAAATTGCCCCCAAGGAAACCACTTGTGTCTTTCTTGGATATGCTCAGTCCGGGTATAGACGCTATGACGTGAAATCCAAGAGACTCGATGTATCCTTGAATGTTTTCTTTAATGGGGGCGCTTCATATTTTCCTTAACCTAATTAATAAGCCCCAGGGGAGAATGATGATGGAGAAGTATTGCGGCCTTCTCCTGTTCATCAACTCTAACCGCATTCTTCTGCAGTTGATGTTACGGATCAGCCTCACGCTTCAAGCAGCTTTGCTCAGCATCTTCTGCCGATTGTCAGCCTGTTCAGCTGACCTCAGAGGATTCCAGTCACCCGGCACAGCATGTTTATTCTCGGCAGCGATTACAGTCTCTTTCCCAGGGTCAGACTACTCCATAAGATCAGCAGTCTAGCCCAGTTGCTTCCCTTTTAGGCGCTTCCTCTAGTTAAAGAGTGAATTCAGGAGTTCCAGGCAGGCGATAGGGGCTTCGGGGGGATAACATGAATCGTATAAGCCTGAACCCTATTAGTTATGTGCTTCCCCCTTCAAGAGCTGGGCTACTACCCTAATCAAGTTCTTCCTAGCGTATAGTATTGGGCAGATTGAGTCTTTCTCTAATATAGTACCTAATAGTTAGATTAAGCATTAGGCGCAACTTCGACTATAAAGCATCCCGTTAATCTCTTCTCTTTCTGTCTTCAAGCTTCAAGCTTTTGCCTAGGAGCTCGGATTCCAGTCCTATCGTTAGAAGGCAGCATAGTTGGAATTTCTTCCTGCGGCGAATAAAGGAAGAGAAAGGGCTCTCTAATGCCTTATTTGTACGATATGATGCAAGCAAGGAATCCTATTAGAGTGATGCAAGTCAGCCTATAAGATGAAACCGAAGATACTAAGCCTGGAATCAGTCGCTCTCTATGTCAATTTCTCTTTAGCAAGAAGCCCTGTGAAAGCTATCAGATAATGACTTTATAGAGGTCCCTCGCTGACGCCTTCATTTTGATTTTTTTCATCTCTTTATGATATGCTATCTTCCTTTAGCCAGACTTCCCGCATTACTGTGATCAAGAGGAAGCGCTAAGGTCTATCCTTTCCTTAAGTTAAGAGTGAAGGACGGATACTGGCTCTTTAGGACTGATAGTAGCTGCTCTTCTGGTAGTATAGCTGGTAGCTCTGCTTATGCTAGCTCTCTTCTTTCTTATGAGAGAGATTCGCAATAGGGGCATTTCTCTGTAAGAAGAAGGCCTGTTACAGCTATCAGATATAGGGGATTTACTTCACCTTGAATAACTATCGTTAAATGGCTTTCTTTTCAGCTGCTTTCATATTTCATTAAGGTAGTTTGCTTACTTAGTGCTTTCGCTAAGGTGACGACTTGAATGAAACTTTCATTGGGAAAGGGATAGATAAACAGAGTCGGGGTCATAGTACTGAGCCGGTTTAGTTAGACCTTACCTTTCATTTCATCTTTGTCTTTTAGCTAATGGTAATAGTTTCAAAGATAGACGTGTCACATAATCACATAAATAAGGAAAGAAAGTGAGTGAAGGAGTGACTCTCGGGGATAGGCACGACTAAACAGACTCAGCCGTCTAGCGCCTTTTAGGCTTAGTCACGTCTCCCCAGATAAGGAAGCAAAGCCATAGCACGAGAGAGAAGGCGTTCCTTCGCCGTTTTATTTCGAGGAAGCGCTCAAGTCGAGACTCTTATATGTCAATAGAGAAAGCAGATTCAGAAAGAAAGCGAGTCATTTTAGTCTGTAATCTTGTAAAAGAGGGTTTCAACTAGACTACGGGTTGTTATTCTAGTAGACATAACCCGAAAGCCGCGCAAACCAGATCACTCTATACTTTTTACACTTGCTCAATCTCTAAAGCTAATTCGGAAACTTTGGAATGGGAGTCAAGCCCGACGAACCAATCTCGATAGTAAGCATTGGGCGGGCGATAGGGAGGACGGTCTCTGGATTGATTTCTGCTGGCAAGGCATAAGAGCCGTTACCTATGGCCTGTGTGGTCTTCTGCGGAATTACCCAATGAATGTCGCCTAACGCCGCGACGGGGACCGGTAGAAGCAGACACAAATTGACTCACTACATGAACTGCATAAGCAATATCTGGACGAATAACAGTAATATATAAGACCCTTATTACCTCCGTAGAAGTCACATTCTGGGGAGGCTCGGCTTCTACCCAGGGCGGAAGGTGGAGAAGGCTGGGCCGTAGCTACTATACTAGGATAAAAGTATGACCTCTTTAAGATCTGGGATAGATCTTTCCGATGATATCCATGGCCCACCCTCGAAATGGCCAAGGCTTTATAATCGGGTATAACTCGGAAGCCGGCTTGTGCTGGATTCCTGCATACCTCTGGCAGGCATCGCAGCTCTTAGCATGTGCTATGTAATCTGCAAGGACCGTAGGCCAGTAGTGGCCATGTCTCCGGATCTCTCGAATTTCCCTCAGCGCGCTCGATCTACCTATCTTTCTGAGTTTGATTGGTTTTCGCTCCAGCTGACCTTTCCATTTAATCACTGACAAAACCTACCTTTCAATTCTTCTTACCCTATGAGCTTTCAGCAAAGGACAGATTTCTTGGTCCATTGACATCGATCAACGAAATAGACCTCCTTCTTTCACTTTTGTCGTTGTCTTCCAATTCAAATAGCCCCATTAAGTGAGTGTTCCGCGAGAAAAGAGAGGCTGACATCTTTTCTTATCTATCTATTTTCGTAAATGAAGAAGATAAGTGAGAGCTTACTGGCTGCATCTTCTAAGAAGGGCTTGGAAGAAGAAATAGAATCTCCTTTCTTTTTCGAGAAAAGGTCCCATCCTTCAATATCATGATTGGGTCGACCAGGCCAGATCATGAGTGAAATATCATGATCGGGTCGACTAGGCCAGATCATGAGTGAATAGAAAATTGAAAATGTACATAGCAGTTCCAGCTGAAATACTTGGAATAATTCTACCACTTCTACTAGGAGTAGCCTTTTTAGTGCTAGCTGAACGTAAAGTAATGGCTTTTGTGCAACGTCGAAAGGGTCCTGATGTAGTGGGATCGTTTGGATTGTTACAACCTCTAGCAGATGGTTTTAAATTGATTATAAAAGAACCTATTTCACCAAGTAGTGCAAATTTCTCCCTTTTTAGAATGGCTCCAGTGGCTACATTTATGTTAAGTCTGGTCGCCCGGGCCGTTGTACCTTTTGATTATGGTATGGTATTGTCAGATCCGAACATAGGGCTACTTTATTTGTTTGCCATATCTTCGCTAGGTGTTTATGGAATTATTATAGCAGGTCGGTCTAGTAATTAGGGGGCGGCCGTTCGGTCGCCTATGATACTAGGACCAATAGGTCAAAAATGGGTTTGTGCCGCAGGTGTTGAACGATCCACTCTACACAGGTGTGGGCTTACAGGGCTCATAAAGCCTTTCTTTCATTCATCAATAGGGCCCTGGTCGGTCACTTTTCTGGGCCGGGATCAATAAGTGGAATGGAAGTCATAAAAAAGATATCTTGATCTTCGCACCTCAGATCAAGAGGAAGGGTAGCTTGTCAAGCTGGCCTCAAATTTGCATTATTCTTAATTATTATATATAAAAATATATATAATTAAGATATAAATAAAAAGATTCGTTGTCTTTTAACCGGCTGTTCTTCTTTGTCAACGCTACTAAGGACCTATAGGTTCGCAATAATGAAAATTGGTTATTTTAAAAAGAAAAGGCGCTATTTAGCCCTACATTAGTAGAAGTAAGCGGCTGAGTTAGCCTAGCCTACCCTAAAAGTGGTATAGTAGGGTATAGTAGGCGAGCGAGTTAGCGAAGACGCTTAGGCTAATAGAAAAGAGAGCGTCGGTGCGTAGCCTTCATTCTACTACGCTACGAAAAGGTTACGAAATCACTTAGCTCGACGTTAGGAGAGTCAAGGGGGAACGCCATACCTACATAGAAGAACCGCTGTTCGCTGACTTTCTAAGGTCTAACCTTTCGCCCCCTACTGAAAAGGGGCAATTAGCTTTGCACCACTGATAGACTACTTAAGATTCAATTCAAAAGGCCCTACTTAGTTTCGCAAGCCTTTGTCATTGTCAGTCAACTAAGTAGGGCCTGAGGCCCCCTGTGAATCCGTAAATCTGAGGAGCATGCCGCAACAAAAGGATGGTCCCCTATGCATTTCATTCTTTCAGGAAGGGAAAAAAAGAAGTACCCCCCATCATAGTGAACCTCTCCTTGTGATCGGGATGAGGTAGATGCCTCCCAGCCGGGGGGCGGATCGAATCGGAGTTTCCTTAGGTAGCCACCGACCTACAGTTATCCTTAAACTTCCGTGCTTGGTGGAGAAGAAGCGAACAAAGGTACGCTCGCTTGCTGTCTTGTTCTCTGTCGCGAACTGGGATCGCTCGCCAGCTAGGTCAGATTGGAGCAACATTGTATGAGAACATATTACCCATATTCGGGGACAAGGGGCGAAACGACCTCTCGATCTACTTACTGCAGCCCAGGAAGAAAAACGTCGTCTAGGCGTTACCTGTTGCTCCGATCTCCCCTACGCCTAGGACGTTGTCTGGGCCCACCAAGAGCCATAGTTAGTTGCTGTTTCCATTTGGGAGTTTTTTTCTCGTTGTTGATACCGGCAAGACCCAGCCAGATGATGTCTGCTGGTTGGTAGTGAGAGGACTCTTAGTACCTGCATACCCAAAAGGGGGCGCTGGTTAAAAAACAAGAATTTTTCTCTTTCTTGCTCTCCCTTAGCAGCGGGAAAGGAGTCTATCTATCTGCCTAGCTTTGGTAGATTTCCCCCAACGCAATCCGCAGAAATTCCACGAATCCCTTGGTGGATAAGTCCGACGACTCAGCAGCAGTGCGGAATTTTCTTTCTCGTCTGCTGGATCTGATCTATAGTTAGGGGGCAATACATACCAAAAGGTTCGAAGAAGGATAATGAGTGAAGATCTGCCCCAGCCAAGTCGTCGACCGCTGCGGTACCTGAACTGAATGCTCTGAGGTTGAAAGGCAAGTAGATAAGCGGATTCCTACCTGTATTTTTATTGTCTCGATTCGTCCACTGCTGCTACTGATAATGGAAAAGGTTATGAAGTTGACTTCTTTGCCTTCTTGAAGGTGGTTGGGCATTAACCAACACAACAGTGAAACCCGATCCAGCTTTCGCTCCCTCCGCTTCCACAGGGCCCTCACTTCCTCACTCAACTCACTCAGACGCTCGCCTCACGTCACTTCGCTCGCCTTGGGAGGAAGGCTACTGACGGTAGCGAATCTCAGAATACGAATAAGATCAGAAAGGCCATCATAAGAGTAAACAAGGCAATGGCTTCCGTGAGAGCAAAGCCTAAAATGGCATAACCAAACAATTTAGTATCCAATTACGGACTCCGTGCTACTGAATGGATCAACGAACTGAATATCTTTCCAATTCCGACTGCAGCTCCAGCTAAAGCAATTGTAGTAGTTCCAGCACCGATGACTTTTAAACCCTCCATAACATCTTTAAAAGTTTTCATTTCAGTCTATTAATTGGAAGCAGGATTCTTATTCTTGAAAGCGAGTTAAGTGGCTCTGAGGGGCACGAACGGTATAACAATAAGTACTGATTCGACTAGCTCGAACGTGGGGAACGAATGCTTGAATGTGAACAAATAGCTGACTCTTGCAAGTTTGTGGCCAGCGATCACCCTCTAAGCTATACGCTTGATAACGAACTAAAGGGCTCGAAGCTATAGAAGCTCTACAAATAGCAGTTCTTATGAATTTATGGCACAGTTCTTTAAGCTGGGTAAAGGTAAAGTAAACAGTAAACAGCAAAGACTCCCTATATCGAACCCCATTTTTTGATATGGCTTAGTATAAAGAGCTGGCTTAGTACATATCCATAAATATGTCTTTTTGACTGCAGCATAGCTATCTCGTAGTTTTCCTTTTCATAAGAGAAAGGATCCGTATAGGTATAGTATACGTAAGTTTACCTAGATCTATGTATTTACCTTATATGCCTTAAATTGACAGATGAGTCGGGATCCTAATCTTACTATTACAATTATAGGATCAGCTCTTATTTGCAATCTTCCTTAAAGAAAGTCTAAGGTAGTTGCAGGTCCATTTTCCTTTTTTTATAATGTGCGGGATTCCTACTCTGAGTAGGCTTCTTCGTGCGTGCCATTCTAGGAGTCTTCATTTACTCCGGTATAAAAAGGGTTATATCAAGGTCAATAATTTCTTTCTGGTTCACCAATAATTTTTTTTTTTTTTCAACTAAGGTTTATTTAAGTCCGCCACAGCATGCCTTTTCCGTCTATAGCGGATAGGTAATTTAGCTACCTCCGCAGCAACAATTGCTTCAGCGGGAGCTGTCGTCGTGGGATCCGTAATAGTGAGCATTGTAACTGATACCGGGAGTTTAATATCTAGTTTTTTCTGCTTACGAAATGCTTACGCTTACCAAAAGGACTAGGGCATCTTGTCAAAAGCAAAAGCGAGCGGTGACTCTATCGGAATCTATAAAACTCGACTGGAAGCGGGTGGAACCCACAATTGAATCTGTCCTGTCTAGAGGTCTATGCCCTTAACCACTGCGCGTTTACTGACACACTATCCCACCTTAGGGTAGCCCCCTTATTTCAAATAGAATACCTATCCTATTAGCTCTGAATAGCTCTGAAGCAGGAAAGATCTCTGCTTAGGCTTCCAATCTCTCTACCTCTCAAAGTCACCACTCCTGGAGGTCAGAATCCCATCCTCGGGCCGTCGTCACCACCTTCTTTTGTCCGATCCTTCTCCTTTTGAATGATCGTCACGCTTCTCTTGAGATCGAGATCAGCTTCCCAAGTCAGAACTAGAAAGAATAGTAAATAGCACCGCTGATAGACTTCATATGAGAAAATGGGATGATTCCTCAGGCAGTGTAGCTTTGTCGGGGTGCACCTTTGGTAGCAGCGGCATCTCTATTTCTCTCTGCAAATGCATCCCATTGAGACTTCTCCCCCTGGGCAGGATCTTCCAACCTTTCATTCATTTCTTGATCCATCAACCTGGGAGCGAAGCCCTTCATCTTTCTCTTTTTGCTACTAATAACTGGGCTTCCCTTCACCACAAGATGCAAAAGATTGAAGTTTCAAACCTGGCGGTATCACCGTTTAGGAAAAACTGCTTTCGTGCGGTCTCTTTCTTTTTCGGATGAAGGTGAGTGGCAAAGTCTGGTTCAACTAAGGAGTAGGTCGTCCTATCTGATAGAGCGGGTAATGCTCAAATTCTTTTTTTCGTATTTGGGGTTGACGCCGAGAAAGACTAAAGACGGGAGAGCACGCACAGACATCCTCGGGAAAGCACTAATGAACTACGCCATCCCTGACACTTATGCGGTGAGATACCAACCATCCGATATCGCCCACAAAGCTAAGAGGCCACTGGCACCGAATAAGACCCATAAAGAACGCTAACCGCCACCGGCATCTGATGCCATCCGATAAGGGAGAACTCTTTCGGCAAAGAATTTGACCAAAAAGCCCGATTCGAATCATTATGCTCGATAAAAGGAAAAAGAGAAGCTCAAATAGAAAACAGCACTACTGCTAGTAAGATAGCGATCCAGGCAAGCGCCAAAGAAAGAAGGGGGCACAAGCAAGCGCAAGAATCAAAGCAAGGCAGGATCGAAGAGCTTAGACAGCAAGCAAGCGAGAAGGAATCCCTCAAAGGCACTGAGGCAAGGTCTTTCACGCATGTCGCTTCGATGCGCGCTAAGACAACCACTCATGTCTACTTCTAATGCGCACGAACCAGAGCTATCCCCCGGGAAACCCTTCCCTAGTAAAGAGGTACTGACCATCGGTTCTATCGTGCCCCAGTTAACGATAGCCTCGGATAGACTAAGGATCTTAGGTGAGACCTAGAGTGCAGCCAACTAAACGCCAAATAAATCGGAATCAAACTTCCACATCTGAGATTCCATGTGTGACTAAAAAAATTGAGAAATGCCCCTCTTGTACGCTAACGTTCTAGGATGGCAGGGTTGGTAAAACTCTCCTTGATAAATCGAGTATGGAGAGCTCGGGTGGGGCATCAACCACTGGTTGCGGGCCTGTCGAGATGCTTCCTTGCAGAACCCGGCTGTAACTCAATAGAGTGAGTAGGAAACCTTGTAAAGGCGATCTGTTCATCCAACTCGTAATTTCGTAAGAGAAGCACTTTTACGCCCAAAAAGTCCCATGTCTTTCCGGACCAACCGCCGGCGATTTCCGAAAAGTCTTTTCCCGTTTTTTGGCGGGAGCAGAGCAGTCAAAGAATGCGCCAAACGCCATGAATAGTGCGGAACTTCTACTCTATGGGGATCCAACGCCTAGCGAGATGGACTTTCTCATGTATACCGATTTTACTTCCTTCCCTTCTTCGGGGACTTCCCCTAGTTTGTCAACTGCGTCCGAGGCGGAGAGTGCTCCGCCTGACTTTGACCGATTGTTTCAGAGAATTTGTGAGGAATACAGCAAGTGTGTGCATGAAGCCGGGAGGGTCTTACCCCCAGAATGGACCATGCCGGACCTTGTTCTGGCAATGCTTGGTGATGAAGCTATTCAGCACGGCTTTCTGACGGATGCCTACTATGATGTGATGTTATGTGGCACTCGTAGTTGGGGATGCGAGGAGCTGCTGAATTTGCTTGATCTAATCAACTATGTATAAAACAGCATCTTTCACTGTTTCGTTGGAAAAACCAACGAAAATCTCATATTGACTTTCTTTCGCCCTACTCTAAGGGTACTTTAATTTGATATCTTTTTTTTTATATTCTATTTATATAAAGGCCCCAGAACGCTAAAAGGTGAGGGAACCAGAGTTCTCTTTCTAAAAAATAAAAATAAATGACTATAAGGAACCAACGATTATCGATTCTTAAACAACCTATATTCTCCATACTTAATCAGCATTTGATAGATTATCCAACCCCGAGCAATCTTAGTTATTGGTGGGGGTTCGGTCCGTTAGCTGGTATTTGTTTAGTCATTCAGATAGTGACTGGCGTTTTTTTAGCTATGCATTACACACCTCATGTGGATCTAGCTTTCAACAGCGTAGAACACATTATGAGAGATGTTGAAGGGGGCTGGTTGCTCCGTTATATGCATGCTAATGGGGCAAGTATGTTTCTCATTGTGGTTCACCTTCATCTTTTTCGTGGTCTATATCATGCGAGTTATAGCAGTCCTAGGGAATTTGTTCGGTGTGTCGGAGTTGTAATCTTACTATTAATGATTGTGACAGCTTTTATAGGATACGTACCACCTTGGGGTCAGATGAGCTTTTGGGGGGCTACAGTAATTACAAGCTTAGCTAGCGCCATACCTGTAGTAGGAGATACCATAGTGACTTGGCTTTGGGGTGGTTTCTCCGTGGACAATGCCACCTTAAATCGTTTTTTTAGTCTTCATCATTTACTCCCCTTTCTTTTAGTAGGCGCCAGTCTTCTTCATCTGGCCGCATTGCATCAATATGGATCAAATAATCCATTGGGTGTACATTCAGAGATGGATAAAATTGCTTCTTACCCTTATTTTTATGTAAAGGATCTAGTAGGTTGGGTAGCTTTTGCTATCTTTTCTTCCATTTTTATTTTTTATGCTCCTAATGTTTTGGGGCATCCCGACAATTATATACCTGCTAATCCGATGTCCACCCCGCCTCATATTGTACCGGAATGGTATTTCCTACCGATCCATGCCATTCTTCGTAGTATACCTGACAAAGCGGGAGGTGTAGCCGCAATAGCACCAGTTTTTATATGTCTGTTGGCTTTACCTTTTTTTAAAAGTATGTATGTACGTAGTTCAAGTTTTCGCCCGATTCACCAAGGAATATTTTGGTTGCTTTTGGCGGATCGCTTACTACTAGGTTGGATCGGATGTCAACCTGTGGAGGCACCATTTGTGACTATTGGACAAATTTCCCCTTTAGTTTTCTTCTTGTTCTTTGCCATAACGCCCATTCTGGGACGAGTTGGAAGAGGAATTCCTAATTCTTACACGGATGAGACTGCCTGAAAAGTGAGAAATTCTGACACCCATCATTTTCGAGTGAGTATTACACCAAGAATTGACAAGCCTTTAGTTGTACGAGTTGTACGTTTTCGATTTCTTACGTGACTTTGATGAAAGAAAGCATTCCGGGAAGAAGAGTCAAGGCCTTCCTTGTCATTGTAGTAGGCTTGTTTGCAAGAGAAAAGAAGCAGCTTCAACGATGCAATCAGACCTGTGAGAGTAAGCATGAGAAGCCAGTCTGTCTGCAATTGAGTTGCCTTGTCTATAGATGTGAGAAACCATCATGCCAGAAGACAATAAGCTGATGCATTCTCTGATCAAGTAAAGCACATGTCAAGGGGTGGATATAAGACCAAGGATGGAGTCCACCATAACTTTGGAATCAGATTCGATGTCATTCACTAGGATGCCCTTATCAGAACATAGTTTGAACCCATCTCTGAGAGCTCTAGTCTCAGCCATCATGTTAGTACCATTGTGATAGAATGAAGAGAAGGAAAAAAATTGGACCTTAACTCTTTCTCAGGATACCACCACCTGCACTCTCTCCCATAGCAGCTGATCCATCTATGTTGAGTTTGGTACATTTTGGGGGAGGAGGATTTGATCCATATCCCGCTTTGATTTCCCTTCGGGCTCCTTATTCCGAGACTGTTCTTTATCACGGCTCTTCTGAGGCTTTCCAACCAACCCTGTTGACTCGGAGTATTCAACCCCCCATTCGCCTAGCCATCAGATTCCTCCGCTGCCATCTTCGCTTTTGGCTCCTTGTCATTTGATCTGGGGGAATCAACCTCGAAGAAGGGAGCCTAGGAGCGTAGTTTGGCCTGTGTTCCAAATTCAATGCTCAAATTCCAGCTTCAAGCGTTCTGCAGCTCATAATCATATTATGGAAAATGAGGCGTGGGAAAACGGCACCAATTCTGTCCAATAACACCAAAAACCTCATTTTTAAGTCCTTCGGCCTTCGCAAACAAACAGTCCGGCCAACCCAAGTAATCCCCCATAACATCAATCAGTACCGCAAAAGGCTCAAAATATGACTAAGTCTCCAGCAGCTGCGGAGCGGGGGATAAAGGAACAGCAGGATTACAACATTGCACAGGATCAATCAGAATGCGGGAGCGCAGAGCCTTTAAGAGATAGGGGGTGCGGGAGCATAATACTTAATACTAATGATTCCCCGCGGTTTTTCATGCAGATTTGACCACGGTGTGCACCCCCCTTAACTGAACCCCTATTACGTAAGGGGGACCTTCGGCGGGATAAAAGAGAGTGCGGGAAAAGCAGCTACAGATACAGGACAAAAGAAGGAGTGGCGCACTTAAAGAGTAAAAAAGTCCATCGTAGCGCAAAAGAGCATCCCGCAGAAAGAGGATCCCGCGGAAAGTTTCCACTTTTCTGTCCAGCTTCAAAATGGAATGGAATAGTCTAAGATGCTTAATAGCTCCAACAAGCGCGAAAGCCATTGCTTCTTGCTTTCGAGCCCAAGCCTACGTTTGCTTAGTAAGGTTGCTTCTTTTTATATCTCCTCAAAAAAAGAAAGGCGAAAGGTTGCTTGCTTGACTTTGAGAAAGAAGTAGAAAGAAGGTATTATATAATAAAAAAAGTAAAGGCGCGTTAGCGCTTTTTTTTTCAATAAGGGTCGGAGCTTGAAGAAGCGAGCCTATCAGAGAAAAAAGTGCTAGTTGTAGCGCGCTAGCGCGCATTTGACTAAAAACATGGAAAGTCAAGGCTCTGGGCAACGAGTGGGAGGGAGCCTTGACTTGAAGCATTGTACAAGTGCTTAAGGCTCCTTCGGGCCATGGCCACAACTATCATATAAGGCAAGGCTTGGAAGCAAGCTACCTGCGCCTATCGGCGGGAACTGGGCTTGGCTTGGTTAGTAGTGCCCGCCCATTCTGTCTCGCCCGCCTGCCGACCCATGAATTCTTCAGAGCGGGCCGGCAGGCCGGGCGTACGGGAACCGTCGAAGAAGTGCCTCAACGCGCCGCAGCCACTACTTTACTTTGACTCCTTTTATGCAATTATGAACTCCACGTAACTTTCTCGATTCCAAGGCAACTTATCCTTTTGGAGCTGACGTAACAAACTACGCGATCCTCCCAACGAAGCCAACATAAATCCGATCCGAATAAAAAA